CCAGTGTAATAAAGATACCGATTATTGTTCCAAAAACCTTCCCTCTTTGATTTATGTCAAATAACTCAGGATCAAATAGGTTTGGAATAGAAAGATTCCACCCCCCCAAGTAAAGAACTGTTACAAATAATGAAGAAATTAGTAGATTTAGATACGAAGCAACATAAAATAAGCCAAATTTTATACCTGAATATTCGGTTTGATAACCAGCTACTAATTCTTCTTCTGCTTCTGGTAAATCAAAAGGTAATCTCTCACACTCGGCTAGAGAAGAAATTATAAAAATGATAAACCCTATAGGTTGACGCCACAAATTCCATCCCCAAAAACCATATTTGGATTGTGTTTCAACTATATCAACTGTACTTAAACTGTTAGATAATCATAGTCGACAATAACATCACTGCTTTCATCGCTATTACAGAACCGTACATGAGATTTTCACCTCATACGGCTCCTCATAGGTCACAAATCAATCTAAGAACCTTTCAAGTTGGTAGGATCGATAGAGAATAAAACTCTTATCCTAAGGCCTAGAATTAGACTAATGGAATTCTGTCTGCTATATTTATAATTATAATAAAAAAGTGCTTCTGAATTGATCTCATATTTTAAGAATTTTCATTTTTCTTTTTTGATTAAAAACTTATCCTTGAATGAGAAAAAATACTTTTTAGAGGAATATCCCATAGATATTTCAACTTCTCGTTTTCGATTACGAAAAAGAATTTAGGCATTGCATAACAAGAATTGGATTTCGTTCCTATTCTCCTTTCTCAGAAAAGAGGTATTATTCGCATTATCAAAAGTAAAAGATTTCTTCGTTTTGATAGTTATTTACTTAATCGGTGGACAGGAACATACTCTGGGTCGAAATCGTGGGGAGTACTTCTTAAGAATTTCTACCAACTTAAAGCCCCAATTCGAATTCTTTTTCTATAACAAAAATATCCTATTGGATAATTTTCAGAATCTCCATTACTAATCCTTTGTGTATCTTGGTCTTCCTAACCATCCACTCGTTTTTTTAATCTTTCATTAGGATAATACATCTATGCTATGGTAATAGTATAGAAAAAACCCATACAATTGATCTTTTAAACCCGCTTCAAGTCATCAGCCAATCTTGGGGTAAACAGCCTTGACTGCTTATGTTTACTTTCACTTAATTCTTATTCTTGTACGTAGGAAATGAGATTTCATTCTTTTAACAGCAAGTTTGTAAGCCGTTTTATTTCACTCATAGAACTATCTGGTTTAATTCATCAACTCAATGATGAATAAAAAAATCGATATTCAAATCATTTGACTTTACTTGTTAGAAAGAAAAGAAATGGGGGAATTTTTATGTCTCACCGAATCACACGTAGAGATATTGATAATACACATAGAGTTAATGGTATTTCATAACTAATTGATTGAGCAGCAGCCCTTAATCCACCTAAAAAGGAATATTTATTATTTGATCCATATCCTGACATAAGCAATCCAACGGGAGCAAGACTTGAAATGGCGATCCATAAAAAAACACCAATACTAAGATCAGCTAGAATAAAGCGACAACTAAAGGGAATTATTGAATAACTTAGTAAAATGGATATGACTGCTATGGATGGACCAATACTGAATAAACGAGTATCTCCTCTAGATGGAAGAATATTTTCTTTGAAAAGTAGTTTTGTACCGTCGGCTAAAGCTTGAAGAATTCCCAAAGGCCCCGCGTATTCGGGTCCAATACGTTGCTGTATCCCTGCGGATATTTCTCTTTCTAACCAAACAATTACTAGAACACCCAGTGTGATTCCTAATACAAGAATGAAAATAGGGACAAGCATCCCTATGATTCCATAAAATTCTTTTAAGGATTCCAATCTGGAAAAAGAATGGATAGCTTCTATTTCTATTATATCAATTATCATTTCAACGATCAACTTCTCCCATAATGATATCTATACTACCTAGTATCGTCATAATATCAGCCAATTTCATTCTTTTAACTAACTGCGGAAGAATTTGCAAGTTGATAAACCCCGGCGGTCGGATTTTCCATCGCCAAGGAAAAACACTCTGATCTCCGATCAGAAAAATTCCCAATTCTCCTTTTGGTGCTTCGACTCTTACATAAAGTTCTTGCTTGGACAATTCAAAAGTGGGAGAAGGCTTTTTACTAATAAATCGATATTCAAAATCATTCCATTCAGGGTCTTTTATTCTATCAAAGCGCCGGCTTTCTAAATTCTCATACGGCCCCCCTGGAATTCCTTCCAAGGCTTGTTGGATTATTTTTATGGATTCTGTCATTTCACTAATTCGTACTAAATAACGAGCTAATGAATCCCCTTCTTTTTGCCATTGAATCTCCCAATCAAATTCGTCATAACACTCATAACGATCAACTTTACGAAGATCCCATTGTATTCCGGAAGCTCGTAGCATTGGCCCTGATAAACCCCAATTTAGTGCTTCTTCTCCGCCAATAATACCTACGCCTTCCACTCGTTCTAAAAAAATAGGATTTCGGGTAATAAGCTTTTGATATTCAGCAACCCCAGTTAAAAAATAATCGCAAAAATCCAAACATTTATCTACCCATCCATAAGGTAGATCAGCAGCGACCCCTCCGATACGAAAATAATTATGCATCATGCGCATACCGGTAGCAGCCTCGAATAGGTCATATATCAATTCTCGTTCTCGAAAAATATAGAAAAAGGGGGTCTGTGCCCCAATATCTGCCATAAAAGGGCCAAGCCATAACAAATGGGAAGCGATACGACTCAACTCCAGCATAATAGCTCTAATATAGCTAGCCCTTTTAGGTACTTGAATATTGCCTAGCTGTTCAGGTCCATTTACAGTTATTGCTTCTGTAAACATGGTAGCTAAATAATCCCAACGTGTTACATAAGGCAAATATTGTATAATTGTTCGATTTTCCGCAATTTTCTCCATTCCTCTATGTAAATAACCTAATATAGGTTCACAGTCAATAACATCTTCACCATCGAGAGTAACGATCAGTCGAAGAACACCATGCATTGATGGGTGGTGAGGCCCCATATTCACTATCATAAGGTCATTTCTTGTAATTGGTGTAATCATAAGTTTTTCCCGAGTCAGTCTTCCATGCATTTCTGAAAGTAAAAAGAAGTTCATTCAAATTTAAATGACTAAGCTCATCAAATGGTATCGTGCTTCAAATTAACGCGTTTTTATTTCTCGAATATCCAACTCATCAATTAATTCTTTATAGCGTCCTCTCCTTCTTTTTGACAAATAGGCTAGTAGTCGTTGACGTTTTCCCAAAATTTTGCGCAAACCTCTCTGAGATGAAAAGTCTTTTTTGTGCAATTCCAAATGTGAAGTAAGTCTCCTTATCTTCGTGGTGAAACTGAATACTTGAAATTCAACAGACCCTTTATTTTCTTCGTTTTCTTTTTGAGAAATAATCGAAATTACTGAATTTTTTACCATAAAAAAATGCTCCTTTTTCCTTGTCCAGATATGGATTTTACCGATCAGTAATAATAATGCTATTAGTTTTTATGTGGTATATACAATAATTTAATGCAAATAACTCCTAATTTTCTGAATTCAGATTAGATAGGAATAGAAAACGATTGGTACATTTTCGCATCGAAAAATTTAGACCTAAAATTCAGAAGTTTCTGTTAATTCATTTCGAGATTTAATTGAGATATTAGTCAAAGTCATTTCATATTGGATACTCGAATGAGATGTGAGATAAGAAAAGCGCATGATCTGTCTATTTGTTTACTTTCATATACCCTAGAAATTATATTTTCTATTCTAGGGTATATAGAAATAGGATCTAGGATATATAGAACAAAGTGTATTATTCACAGAATTTCAATCACGGATACAGATGTATTCTTAACATACTGAAACGACTGCCATTATTGGTATCAAACCAATAACGATTCATACAAGCTAAATCTTCTAATCGATAATTAGGCCAAAGAAAGAGCTTTAATTTCATTAATTTCTTTTTCTCTCTATTAATATTGTCATGTGAAACTTGGATGCTGTTTGTTACGTTCTTTTCATTCCAAAATACTAGATTTCTATCTATAGAATTTATATTCTTTGAATTGAAACAAATTAGAATTCTCACTTTTCTACGACGTTTAAACGATAAAATATTTTCCGGAACAAGTAAATAAAAATGCTTTTTGTCTCTATTTGCGGTTATTCTTTGATGTGGTAAAATAGTTTCATCCAAATTTTTCTTAGAAACACATCTTTGCTCTTGATATTTTTGATTAATTTGATGCTTACTCTTATGAAGCAACGAAATACCTATGGTTTGGTACATAACAAATTGTCCGTCTTTTTTGCCAGACAGACGAAGTGGTTGTACAATCAATACTCCTTTCTTCATCAACTCTGAGAGAGTCAAATTCTTTTGAATCAACATTATATCCAAACTCATTTCTCTCTTTTGAATGGAGGATATAGTAATTTTTCTTGGATCTATCAGTCTAAGCAGGAGACAATAGATCTTGATATTATTGATCATTCTTTGATTCAAAGTTGCGTCCCATCTCAATTGAAAAAGCAAATAATGTTTCAGGAAGAAATCGAGTTCTGCTTCTGTATTGCTTTTGTATTGTTTTTTCTTTTTCCCCTTTTTCATGTCCGAGCTTGCATAATTTTCTTCAATATCTTTTTGTTGTGAGAAAACAGATCCGCGATCTCCTTGGCTTATGGGTTCGTCTTCATTTCGATGCTTTTTATTCGATGCTATCAACAAATTTATCTTTTTCTTTTCATTAATATTTATATTTTTACTGCTATTTAAATTTAAAAGAAGTAATTTGCTTGGTATAAACCAAGGTTTCATTTTATATGCCTTATAAAGTAACACAAATTCTGGGAAGAGCCAAAACTCCAGATCCGATATAGGACCCTTTAGCCTTTTTTCATTCATTCCCATCCAATCAAAAAACCCTTTGTGGGAATTTTGTGAATTGGTTTCTGGAATCATAAGATATAAAATAGTTTTTTTAGAAATTATTTGAGAGTTGTTAGTACGAATGTGCGCATTTTGATACCTATTGGTATCAATTAGGATCCAGGCCTCAATATCGACTTTTTGTCTAAGATAAAAATTGAAAATTTTCCAAGCAAAATATTTTCTATCAGCTGGTTTTTCCATATATGGAATATCAACCTGCCCTAGATCATTTGGAATAGGGATGTTCCTCCGTATATCAAAAAGGTTTGTTTTAGACCTGTTATAAGTATAAGAAATTTCTTGCTTCTTATTTCCTTGAAAGGGAGGTCTATAAAAAAAGCATTCCGGTTTATTTTCATAATTAATAAATTTATATGATAAAAGATTATATCTATAGTATTTTCGAAAATTTTCTTTTTCAGTAGATAATAAATATACTTCAGATTTTTTTTTGGAACCAACTAACAGGTCTTTTTCATATGAATGCTGCTTGCTAAAATTTGCCTTTTTGGCTATACAACGCTGGCGAACTCTATTTCGCCATTTTTCTGGTATTAATTTCGACCATCTGATCTGAGATAAATGGTATTGAAAATGCCCTTTTAACCAGTTTTTCCATTTATTAGTTTCATAGCGCGGAAGTTTCTTATTTGCTAATTTCGAATGATCCATTCCTTGTCTTTCAAAAGAATCCTTTATTTTAGACTTAAGAAAAGGGGGTATTCTTTGATTTTGATATTGAACAACAGATCTTACCGAGTTACTAATTTTTATTTGTGATAATTTGTAAAATACATATGCTTGTGACATGTAGGATAAGTCATAAAAAATACGTGAAGTTTCTTTAATATTTCGAATCTTATCAAGTGGCTTTTTTATAGCCGAAATAAACGAAATTGGAGTTTTCTTTTTTGTATTAATTGTTGCTTGTTTTCTTTCATTATTGTAAATAAATTTATCAATAAATTTTTTTGTTAATTTAAGAAAAAATTCTGTATTTATTCTGGGAATATTAATGATAGATACAAATATATCTGTATAGATTTTTTCAATGAAAATTTTTAAAAGGGAGGGTAATTTACAGATTAATCGAGCATTTCTTCTTTTTACTATTTGCCATTTTTCAAATCTTTTAGCATTAGAATTTGTTTTGTTAGGACTAAGATTTTGTATTCTTGGAGTTACTTTTTTTTTCTCTTTTGAGATTTTTTCTAGTTGATTTCGGATTGTACTTGTTCTATCAGTGACATCTTTCGTTTTTTTTTCTGTCAATGGAGAATTTGTCCAACTCGGAGATGCAATTTGACTAAATGATTCGTGAATTATCTCATTGCTTATCATGGAATCTTTTTCTTCTTTAAGTTCGTTCGATTTATATACTTCTCTTAATCTAAACAATAGAATTGGATTTACTTTTGAAAGTTCTTTTATTATTTTTTTTATAAAAAAAATACCTCCGAAAACCCATTTTTTGATTTCTTTTGAAACCTTTGGAAGGAATTTGGTTTTTTCTTTGAAAACTGTTAGAACTCGCAAATACTTCTTTTTTAATTTTTCAATTTGTTTTTTGAATTCCTTAAAAATGGGTTTAAAAAAAGAAGGACGTTTTCGGGGCGGACCAAAAGGAAGTTCTGCTTCCATTCCCCAAATTGTTAAAAAACAAAAATCATCTTTTTCTTTTTTCTTTTTCATTAGATCTTTCTGCGAGGATCGTAGTTTGGATTTGCGCCAAGGTTTCAGACAGAACGGAAACAATATTTTTATCTGAATACCATCTGTCAACCAATTTTTTGGAAATTCTGTTTCGGATAATGGAACCCCATTATAGGTACATTTAAGATGTACCTCTCTATTCCATTCCTGGAAATCCTCAGCCCATTCAGGAAGTTCGAATAGGAGTATACGGCCAATATTTTTTGTAATTATTAATAAAGGTAATAGAATACTTTTTCTAAAAATAGATTGAGTTAATAACATACAACCTCTTATTACTTGCGCAAGTGGAATGCTATCCCAGGCCTCTGCTATCTCTATTCGAACTTTTTCCTTTCTTTTGTTCTTTTCTTTTTTTTCTTCTCTTTTTGTTTGTTCTTTTGTATACTCTACTGTTTTGAATGCTTCTCCCTTACCCACCCAATTTCGAAAAAAAAGTTTAATCAATCCGGAGATATCAAAAGAAAAAAGAGGGGATTTTTGTAGTCTTTCAAAAAAAAGGAGGGAATGCACATTTGCTTGAAACAATTCTGAAATAACTATTTTACGTCTTTGAGCTCGCATAGAACCTTTGATTATATCCCGCCGAAAGTCTGATTGTTGTGAATAACGTATCAAAGCCACTTCGTCGATTTCATCGGGCATATTAGTATCCGTAATATTAGAATCACTATTCTCCCTGTTAGCAGTAAAAATTACTACACGTTTGCCCTTTCTTGAACGAATTTGATGATCTATTGGTACGTTTTCTTGATATTCTCCTGATTGTTGTTCTAAATCGGTAATTAATTTGTATGACCATCGGGGTA